TTCCTTCGGATCCCAATTCCAATATGATCCCCATGCTTCGTTAGCCCATACAGCTCCCGAAAGAATCCCCACAGTTAAAAAGATAAATCCTAGACTAATAACCCGATAACTCCAATAATCCAATTGTTGAATTAATTGAGACCTGTAATAATTCTTAGCAGAAATAAAAGAAGTATTTTTTAAAACTAAAACATTACTTTCTTCATTCATGTATTTGGTCTTACTGAAGAAAAACGGCGGATTTAATAAATGATTAAAAAAAATCTTTCTTCTTTTTCGAAATGTAATAACCAAAAGTGCTACTGATAATAGTGATCCACATAAAAGGGCTGAGTAGCCCAATATCATCATACTTACGTGCATTATTAACCATTCAGATTGAAGAGCAGGTACTAATATTTTAGATTGATGTATTTCAGTTAAAAGACCTGAAGTAGCAAAACCTTGGGTAAAAATAGCACTAGGGCCTGTTATTGTGCTTAACAAATTTTTATTTTTTTTTAAATACGGAACAATATGAATAAGGGAGAAACTCCAGGAAAGGAAAATTAACGATTCATATAAATCACTTAGTGGAAAATGCCCCGAATAAATCCAACGAGTAATTAATAATCCTGTTATACAGAAAAAAGAAATAACCATGCCCTTTTCTGACGAATCATATAGTTTTACTATTTCATCAATTAAAAAGGTTATCAACTTAATTGTAATTACAATTACAATTATCGAAAAAGAAATATGAGTTAATATATGCTCTAAGGTTGAAAATATCATAAAAAATCTTAAAAAAGGAAAAGTACCTTAATTTTAATTACAAAATGGAAATCGGGAATTGAATTCATTATAGGATCTATTTCTCTTTTTTAGAAGAAGGTATGCCGCTACTCGGACTCGAACCGAGATGCTCTAGCACTGCTTCCTAAGAGCAGCGTGTCTACCAATTTCACCATAGCGGCTTGTCTTCAACTCATAATAGCCTATGAATAAGCAATCGTCGAGATTGAAAGAAGTCAATTTAGTGCAATATTATTTTTTAAGTAAAATTAATGAACAAAAAATTGTTTAAGTTTTAGATTTTAGTTAACTTCACTTAGGACTTTCATGAATTTTTTGTTTTCCTGACAACGGAATTCGTGTAACTCAACAGTTCTGCTCTTATCAAGGGTTATAGAACTGAAAAAAACTTTTTTTTATTGGAATTGTGAGAAACCAAATTAAGTTGATGGGGAAATAAGACTCCCCACCTTGTCCACCTTGTAAATTAGAAAATAGACTAAAATAAAAAGAGAGGGAAACTTTGTATCTTTTTTTATTCTTTTGTTTTGTCAATATCTTATTCTTTTTAAGAATTAAATAAACAGAAGAATTGTTATTCTACAAGGTGAAGCGAGTTCAATTTCATATGGATAAGTTATAGGTAATAGAAATCATTAATTTGAAGTTTTGATTCAAAAAAACGAATCAATTTTTTCAATTAAGTGGATTTAGATTCTTTTTTATTATTTAGTTGTTTGCCGCACAACAAAACTTTTTGACTTTCCTGTAGAAAGAGACTTTCCTAACGAAAAAGCTTTTAACGATGTCCAATACCCCCTCCTTTTCCAAATATTTTTACGAATACGCTTTTTTGATATAGAAGTACGTTTTTTTGGAACTGCCATTTTAAAATGAAGAAATTACTTATTAGTTTAGCTGGATGTGAAAGACATCTAGTGTAATCATTGCTTATTGTTCATTATCTATTCTCTAACTAATATTTTTTTTTCAAAGTTGTTATTATATAAAATATCCTTAAAAAGAATAGTTTGTATTTCTTTTTGTATTTTTCTTTCAAGCTATATCTATAGAAGCTACCGTGCCGTGTAAATCGAATTGATTGAACTTATAATAAAATAAAGAATTCAAAAGACTATTTCTTTTATTCTATTTCTTTTTGTCGATTGTCGTTGTTCTACATTTTATTTTTATGGAATAAAAAATTTAGAAAGTGTAAGATAGAAACTTCACTCCTGCTTAATGAAAAAACCAAATTCCCTTTATATTAATTTCAATTTTGACACTCGTAATGAATCTCGCTTATATCATTTGACCAATTAGAACTTCTTGATTTGAATATTTGAAGTATTTAGCAGAGACTCAGAATAAAAATTTAAAATAATATTGAAGTTCGTTTAAGTTAATGCATATCTTTTTTTTCTATTGACTTCTTTCAAAGATCCGGCGAATCGGAAACAATTAATTAAGTAAGAATTAAAAAACTTTTTATGGAACAGACATATCAATATGCGTGGATCATACCCTTGCTTCCACTTATGATTCCTATGTTAATAGGAGTGGGGCTTCTTCTTTTTACGACAGCAACAAAAAATCTTCGTCGTATGTGGGCTTTTCAGAGTATTTTATTGTTAAGTATAGTCATGATTTTTTCAATCAATTTGTCTATTCAACAAATCTATAGAAATTTCATCTACCAATATCTATGGTCTTGGACCATTAATAA